ATGGTTCTTTATAATTTTATATCACGTTGGTGTTTTTCTACCAATCATAAAGACATTGGAACTTTATACATATTATTCGGAGCTTTATCAGGTGTAGCAGGTACAACTTTATCTGTATTGATTCGAATGACTTTATCGTTACCATCAAGTCAGTTTTTAAGCGAAAATTATCATTTATATAATGTAATTGTTACAGGCCATGCTTTTGTAATGATTTTTTTTATGGTTATGCCTGTATTAATAGGAGGATTTGGTAACTGGTTTGTTCCATTAATGATAGGAGCACCTGATATGGCGTTCCCTAGGATGAACAATATTAGTTTCTGGTTATTACCACCATCTCTATTAATGTTAATAGCATCAATGTTAGCTGAAGCAGGAGTTGGTACAGGTTGGACCGTTTATCCACCATTGTCTAGTGGTAATTCTCACTCAGGAGCATCTGTAGATCTTGCCATTTTTAGTTTACATTTATCAGGAGCAGCTTCTATATTAGGAGCTATAAACTTTATTTGTACTATTTTAAATATGAGAGTTAAAGGTCTTTTCATGCATAGACTTCCTTTATTTGTTTGGTCCATATTAATCACTGCTGTTTTATTACTATTGTCTTTACCAGTATTAGCAGGGGCTATTACAATGTTATTGACTGATAGAAATTTTAACACAACATTTTTTGATCCTGCAGGAGGGGGAGATCCAGTATTATATCAACATTTATTTTGGTTTTTCGGTCACCCAGAAGTATATATCTTAATACTACCTGGATTTGGTATTATAAGTCATATAGTAATTAGTACTGCTAGAAAACCGATTTTTGGTTATTTAGGTATGGTATACGCTATGTTATCTATAGGAGCTTTAGGATTTATAGTATGGGCTCACCATATGTATACTGTAGGATTAGATATTGATACTAGAGCTTATTTTACTGCAGCTACTATGATTATAGCTATCCCTACAGGTATTAAAATTTTCAGTTGGTTAGCGACTTTATGGGGAGGTTCTATAGATATAAGAACTCCAGGATTATTTGCAATAGGATTTATCTTCTTATTTACTGTTGGGGGTTTAACAGGAGTAGTTCTTGCTAATTCAGGTATAGATATAGCATTGCATGACACTTATTACGTTGTAGCACATTTTCATTATGTGTTGTCTATGGGAGCAGTTTTTTCTATGTTAGGTGGTGTTTATTACTGGTTTGATAAAATAACAGGAGTAAAATACCCTGAAACATTAGGTCAAATACATTTTTGGATGTTTTTCGTAGGTGTTAATATAACTTTTTTCCCAATGCATTTTCTAGGTATGGCAGGTATGCCTAGACGAATACCAGATTATCCAGATGCTTTCTTAGTTTTTAATAGAATAGCTTCTTATGGATCTTATATATCAGCTTTATCAGGAATATTTTTTTTTTATGTAGTTTATAAGGCATTTGTTGATGGTAAAGTAGTTAAAAAAGTTACAGGAAATTAAATCTAATAAGATTTTTAATAAATAAGTCTAAAAACATTCCACAATTTGATATTATTAGTTTAGGAGCTCAAATATTTTCTTTAATATTTACATTTTCTATTTTTTATTTAATAAACATAAAATACACTTTACCTAATTTTATGTCAGTAACAAAATTTAGAAAAAAAAAAATTAATAAACATTTAGAAAATGTGACTGTTGTAAATTCATTTTTTAATGATAGTTTAAAAAATGATTCTTTACAATATAAAAACATTATATAAACATAAATTAACTTTATATTATATATTACTTTTCAATAATTAAGTTTTCAATATGAAACATAACAATTTTACAAAATTTAATTTAACTTTTATGTCTACGTTTTTTATTAAAAATATAAGGTGGAACAAAAATTATTTACTATCAATATTAGATAGCCATTTAATTCATTATCCTTCTCCAGTAAATTTAAGTTATGCATGGAGTTTTGGTTCTACCGCAGGTATTTGTTTAATAATTCAAATATTAACAGGAGTTTTTTTAGCTATGCATTACACCCCTCATGTAGATTTAGCTTTTAGTAGTGTAGAGCACATTATGAGAGATGTTAATAATGGTTGGTTAATTAGGTATATGCATGCTAATGGTGCTTCTATGTTTTTTATAGTTGTATATGCTCATATTTTTAGAGGTTTATATTACGGTTCTTATATTAGCCCTAGACAATTATTATGGTGTTCAGGTGTAGTCATTTTTATTTTAATGATGGCAACAGCTTTTATGGGTTATGTGTTACCTTGGGGACAAATGAGTTTTTGGGGAGCTACTGTTATTACAAACCTAGTATCTGCAATCCCATTAGTGGGTGAAAACATAGTATATTGGCTTTGGGGAGATTTCAACGTAGGAAATGCTACTTTAAATCGATTCTTTAGTATTCATTTTTTATTACCTTTTATAATAGCAGGAGCAAGTGTAGTGCATTTAGCTCTATTACATAACGTTGGATCAAATAATCCTTTAGGGATAGATAGTTCTATAGATAAAATATCTTTTTATCCTTATTTTTTCGTTAAAGATCTTTTTGCATTTTTTATGTTTATTTCTTTTTTTGGAGTATTCGTATTTTATTTTCCAAATGTATTAGGTCATAGTGATAATTATATTCCAGCTAATCCATTAGTCACTCCTACTCATATAGTACCTGAATGGTATTTCTTACCTTATTATGCTGTATTAAGATCTATACCAGATAAATTAGGAGGAGTTGTAGCTATGGGTGGAGCTTTAATAGTATTATTTTTTATACCCTTTACAAATACTTCAGAAATTAGAAGTACTACTTTTAGACCTTTATTTAAATTTTTTTATTGGTTACTTGTATTTGATTTCGTTTTATTAGGATGGATAGGTCAAAAACCTGTAACTGGTTTATACGTTTTTATAGGTCAAGTAGCTACTGTTTATTATTTCGTATTTTTTCTAATATTAATACCTTTGATAGGTTTATTAGAATCTAAATTAATAAAATCTATATAGAAATATAACTTATTTAAATTTTTTATGTTAATGACTCCATTAGAACAGTTCCAAATATTATCTATTTTTTCAGTTAAATTGTCTTGCTTTGATTTTTCTTTTACCAATATGTTTTTAATGTCTATTATAGTAATATTTTTTTATTATTTTATATTGATAAATATTTCTTCTGATGACGGAAGTTTATTTTTAGTACCAAATAATTGGCAAATTCTATTTGAAACAGTAGTTAATACTATAAGTCAATTATTATTTGATAATTTAAACAAATCTGGTGAAATATATTTTCCTTTCGTTTTTGTAATTTTTGTATTTATTTTAATTTTAAATCTAGGAGGATTAATACCTTATAGTTTTACAGTTACAAGTCATTTAATAATTACATGCACTTTATCTTTTTCAATTTTTATAGGTGTTAATATTATATGTGCAAATATTTATAAATTTGAGATGTTATCTCTTTTCATACCTTCAAATACTTCTTTTTTTTTAGCATTATTATTAGTTCCTATAGAATTCATTTCTTATATTTTTAAACCTATAAGTTTAGGAGTTCGATTGTTTGCTAATTTAATGGCAGGACATACTTTATTAAAAGTTATAGTTGGATTCTCTTGGAGTATGTTATTTGCAGATGGTATTATATCTTTTTGTCACATTTTTCCTCTTTTAGTGTTAATATTATTAATGGGTTTAGAATTAGGCGTAGCTTTAATACAAGCTTATGTTTTCACTATTTTAACTTGTATTTTTTTAAATGATGCAGTTAATTTACATTAAAAAAGTGTAAAATAGTTAATGAAATTAATTTTAAACATTAGTTCTAAAAATTTATATTCTTTAAAACTTTTTAATTATCTATTAATAAAAAGTTTTTTTAAAAATAATAATTTACAATATTACTTTAAGTTATTATTAAAAAAAAAAAAACTAAATTTTTTTTCTTTACTAAAATCTCCACATGTTAATAAAACTGCTCAAAGTCAATTTGAAACTAGAACTTTTAATAGGACAATTATTTTTAAGAATAGTGTTAGTAAAATTATATTAATTTTACTTATTATAAAATCAATATATTCAGGTTCTTTTCCAGAAATAAAACTAACAATATTATTTGATTATTCTATTAATAATACATATAGTAATAAATTTCCTATAATTGAAAACGAAAAAATACTTTATTTATTAAAAAAATTAGATATTAAAGGAAACGTTTTGTTAACAAAAACATAAATTTTTTTAACAAATAATAAAAATAAAATAGTACTTAATGAATTATAATCTTTATAATATGCAAGCAAATATTAAAAACGGACAAAAAGTAAATAAAGTTATGATATTTCAAAAAAAGAATAACATTTGCACACAGATCTTAAATATATTATGGGATGAAGGTTATATATTAGGTTATAAGACATCAAAAACAGATAAAAAAAAATTAGAAATATTTTTAAAATATAAATATTCTGAACCTTGTATAAAACAATTAATATCCATTTCAAAATCTAGTAATCGTGTATATATGTCATTACTAGAATTAAATAAAATAACAACAATTAGAGGACTAGTTATAGTTTCCACTGATAAAGGTTTAATGACTTTAAAAAATTGCATAAAATTTAATAAAGGTGGAGAATTATTGTTGATTTGTTTATAACAAAATTATTTAATTTTAATAGTAAAAATATGAATTATAAATTAAAAAAAATAAATATACCTTTAAATTTAAAATGTTTGTATCACAAAAAAATGGAATGTTTAATTTTCTTTACTTCAAAAAAGAAAAAATTATTAAAAATTTCACATACAAATTTACTTATTTATAAAAATTTTTTGTTATATAATGTTGACTTAAATTCACGTTTATTAATAACTGATTTAAAAAATTTTTTATTTTTTAAAAAAATAACTTTAGTAGGTTTAGGATTTAAAAGTGTTTTATTAGAGACTACTGATTCAAATATTTTAAAGCTACAATTAGGATATAGTCATTCAATTTATTTAAAACTACCTGATAATTTAAATATAAAAATTTTAAAATTTAATATTTTATTTATATCTAGTCCTAATTTAAATATTTTAAATTTTTTTGTAAAATTATTAAAAACTTTTAAAATACCAGACTCATATAAAGGAAAAGGAGTTGTTTATGAATATGAAGTAATAAATATTAAAGAAGGTAAAAAAGTTTAATACATTTAATATATGAAATTAAATAAAAAATTACATAACACAAAAAAACAAAAACAGTTCAATATATTTAATAAAAAATTAAAAAATAATATTTTAAATACAATTTTATTTAAGATCAAGTACAGTACAATTCATAATTATTTAAATATACATTTTAATAGTATTAAAATAAACTTAAAAAAAGCTATTTTAATAATATTTAATAACTTAAAAAGTAATCATAATATTATATTTGTAGGATTTCCTAATTCTGTGTATTTTAACAAGTTATTGTTTATTAATAATTTGTTATATTTAAATGAAAACGTGTATTTAACAGGTTCTTTTTCTAATTATTTTTACATAAATAAATATTTTAATAAAACAAAAACAAAATTGGGTACTAATACAGATAATTTAAATTCTCTTTTAAATTTTATATCTGATTCTAAAAAAAAAAAACCAGATTTGATTATAGTTTTTAATGAAAATAATAATAAATATTTTTTAAATGAAATAAAAAAATTAAATATTCCTACAATTTCATTTTTTTATAATATTAACAAAAATAATATGTTTTTATATAATGTTTATAACATAAAATTATTTTATTTAAATAATTTTACATGTAATTATATTTACACATTATTGTCTAATATATTATACAAAAATAAACTAAAAAATAAATTTTATAACCAATAATGTTAGTTAATAATTCATCAAGATATAAACCCCTGTTTAAAAAATATTTACGTTTAAAAGAAAAGTTAAATAAAAATGATATTTTTTTTAAAACAAAATTAAAAAAAAAAAAATGGAAAAATTATATAAATTATGTTCAAAAACAAACACATTTTTCTTATAAATATAATGATTGGGTAAAATATAATTTATCTAAATATACTATTTCACAGAAAAACTTTTTTCTAAATACTTTACTAAATAAACAAAGATTTTCTTTAGTTTATGGTTTTTTAAAAAACCATTATTTGAATAAATTAATTTTAAAAGCAACAAATCACTTAAATACAAAAAAATTTTCAATTAAAATTTTGTTGCTATTAATGTTAGAAAAACAATTACCTGTCATATTATTTAGATCTAATTTTTCAAAAAGTATAAAAGAGTCTAAATTGTTAATATCACATAATCATATAAAAGTTAATGGCTTTGTTATAAAAAAACCATATACTAATTTAAAAAAAGGTGATACTATTACAGTATCTAAAAATATAAATAAGTTTGTAAAAAACAATATTGTTATATCAAATATTTGGCCTTTGCCAGGCAAGTATTTATTTATAAATTATAAACTGCTAGAAATAACTATGTTAAAAAATTTGACTTATAATATAAATCAATTAAACAATTTAGATTATTTTACCCATTTTAACTTCTGGGTAGATGTAAGTTTAGTAATAAATCGTGTGAAATAAAAAAAAATATTAAAAATTTTTAATACGTTGTAATTATGGAAATAATCGGATTTGAACCGATAACTTTATGTTTGCAAAACATACACTCTACCTATTGAGTTATATTCCCTAATAAAAATTTATAAAATAACATATTAATATAATAGATAATAGCTCATTTGGTGAAATTGGTAGACACGTCAGACTTAAAATTTGATTCTATTATAAGAGTATCGGTTCAAGTCCGATAATGAGTAAATTTTTTTTTGTTATTAATTTATCAGTCATAGTTTAAAGTTATCTCTTTTATATTCATCTTTACCAAAATGATGGAAATTGGTAGACATGTTAGATTTAGGATCTAATTCTTTAATAGAGTAGGGGTTCAAGTCCCCTTTTTGGTAATCTAGTATACATATATCAATTTTGATAATAAACTTTATAAATGGTAACTATTAATCAGTTGTGTAAAAAAAAAAGAAAAAAAAAAAACTACAAAACAAATATTCCAGCTTTAACTAAATCCCCTCAGAAAAAAGGATTTTGTTTGAAAATATTTGTAAGAACTCCTAAAAAACCTAATTCAGCATTAAGAAAATTAGCTAAAGTTCGATTATGTAACGGTTTTAAGGTTTATTGCTATATACCCGGGGAAGGTCACAATTTACAAGAATATTCAACAGTACTTATAAGAGGTGGAAAAGTAAAAGATTTACCAGGAGTTAAATACAAAATAATTAGAGGTAAATTTGATTTATCAGGAATAATCACAAGGAAAACATCTAGATCAAAATATGGAGCTAAAAAAGTATAATAAAAAATATTTAAAAACATTTTTTTTAACAGTTTTAATGTTAAATGGTAAAAAAAATATTACAGAAAAAATATTGTTAAAAAAAATAAAGTTGTTTAATAAATTAACTAAAAAAAATTTTAATAGTATAATGATTGTTTCATTAAAAAATAATTACCCATTATTATTTAGATTAAACTTAAAACGAAGAAATAGATTAATACCAATACCTATTTTAATTAAGTCTAGTAAAAGAATTAGATATTTATTTAAAATTTTTACTACTCAATATAAAAAAAAATCAAAGTCTAATATATCTATAGATAATTATTTATTTTCTGAGTTTTTAGATTGTTCAAAAAATATAGGGTCTTTAAAAAAAATTAATGAAAGTGAATATAAGAATTGTTTTTTAAATAAAACATTTATTAATTTCAAATGGTTTTAATCTTAAAACCAAAACATACTTATTAGGAGTTGAACCTAAAACCTTCGGGGCCGAAATCCGATGCTCTATCCAATTGAGCTATAAGTATATAATTATTATAATACATTTATAATACATTAAATATTAAATATGATACAGGAACAGACTATATTAAAAGTACACGACAATTCAGGAGCAAAACAAGTTAAATGCATTAAAGTATTAAATGGATTTAAATCAAAAATAGCTAAGCAAGGAGATATAATAGTGGTTAGTATTATAAGTTTACGTAACAAATTTAAACATACTTCCAAAGTTAAAAAAGGAGAGATATACAAAGCTTTGTTATTGAAAACAAATTCAGTATATACATCCAAAACAGGAGTAAAGTATTTTTTCAAAGATAATAGTGTTTGTCTTTTAAACAAGCAAGGAAAACCACTAGGTACTAGAATAATGGGATCTATAACTAAAAATTTAAAAAAGCATAAGTGGTTAAAACTTGTAAGTTTATCTTCAGGACTAATTTAATAAACTAAAATAATATGAGTTTTTATAGAAAGTATTATAGTAATATAGTAAAAAAAGATTATTTATTAAAATTTAATGAGCATAAATTGACAAATATACCTAAAATAAATTATATAACATTGAAATTAGATCTTATCAATATGAATAACTCAAAAATAATAAGTTCTTTATTTGCTTTGGAACTTATTACTAATAATTCGGGAACAGTTTATTTACCCAAAAAATTAAAATTAAATTTAAGTTTTAAATCAGGTAACCCTATTTCTTGTAAAGTTATTTTAAGAAAAAAAAAATTATATGAATTTATGTCTTTATTATTTACTGTTATATTACCAAATTTAAATAATTATAATTCAATAATTATAACCAATAAAAAAAATTATTTAAGAAATTTCATTTTAAATTTGAAACAGTTAACTGTTTTTCACGACATAGAACATGGTTACCAATTTTTTAAACATTTAAAAAATCTTAGTATAATTTTTAATGTAAATAACTCGAGTTTTAATGAATTTATATTTATATTTCAATCTTTTAAAATATCAATAAGATCAAAATAAAGTTTTGTGTTAGTAACTCAACGGTAGAGTGTAACCTTGCCAAGGTTAAAGTTGAGGGTTCAAATCCCTTCTTTCACTAGACAATATAAAATAAATAATATGTTATTAATTATTACGATTTTAAAAATTTTAAGTATAGTTTTACCTTTATTAATTTCTGTAGCATATTTTACCATTGCTGAAAGAAAATTAATGGGTATTATACAAAGACGGAAAGGTCCTAATGTTATAGGTTTTATAGGTTTATTACAGCCTCTAGCTGATGGATTAAAATTATTTAGCAAAGAAACTATTTTACCTAGTAATTCAAATATTTTCATTTTTATTTTTGCACCTATGTTAACTTTTATATTAAGTTTAATAGGTTGGGCAGTTATACCTTTTTCGGAAGAAATAGTACTGTCTGATTTGAATATTGGTATATTGTATATATTTTCAGTATCATCTCTTAGTGTATATGGTATAGTATTGGCAGGTTGGTCTAGTAATTCTAAGTATCCATTTCTTGGAGCATTAAGATCCGCTGCACAAATGATTTCTTATGAAGTTTCTATAGGTTTCATAGTTTTAAATGTTTGTATTTGTGCAGGCTCATACAACATAACTTCCATAGTTTTAGCACAAAATAACATTTGGTATTTTATACCATTATTACCTGCCTTTTTTATGTTTTCAATTTCAATGTTAGCAGAGACTAATAGACACCCTTTTGATTTACCAGAAGCAGAAGCAGAGTTAGTTTCTGGATATAATGTTGAATATTCAGCTATGACTTTTGCACTTTTTTTCTTAGGAGAATATGCAAATATGCTTTTGATGAGTGCTGTAATAACTTTATTATTTTTAGGTGGTTGGTTACCTATATTTTCAATAATTCCATTCACTATTGTACCTGGTGTATTGTGGTTTAGTATAAAAATATGTTTGTCAGTTTTTTTTTTTATAATTACTAGAGCAGCACTACCTAGGTATAGATATGATCAATTAATGTATATAGGATGGAAATGTTTTTTACCATTATCTATTAGTTATTTACTATTTACTTCAAGTATATTAATAAGCTTTAATTGGTTAGTTTAAAACATTTTAATAATATAAAAAAGTTATATCATTTTAACAAATAATACAATAATAGATAAAGTCTCGAATATTACAATAAATAAAGTTCCTAATAATAATTGACTAGATACATCTGGAGGTGTTACAATTGAAGCTAAAGTAAATAAGAATAAATATATATATTTTCTTTTATTGTTAATTATTTTACGGTACTTAATTGTATAATAACAAATAGATACAAATACTAAAATAATAACAGAAGTTATGTAGTAGAGATTATATATCATTTCAAAATATTCTATTATTTTAGCTTCAAAAAAAAATTGAGTATAATTATTATTTGAAAAAGATAAAAAAAAGTTCCAAGTTATAGGTATTATTATTTTATTCACTAAAATAATATTAGTTATACAAATAATAATTAATACTGAATACAATTTATTATTTCTATCATATTCTTTGTAATAAAAACTTGGGTTTAAAAATATAATAAGCTCTAATATTAGTAAAGGAATTATAGAAATATTTGTCAATAAAACAGAGTTCTTAAAATAATATTTAAATAATTCATTTACGTTAGTATATATAAAATACTGTTTTGAGTCTTGTATTTTTATATTTATACAAGGCTTCATTAATATATAAATTATAGTATCTTTATATAACCAATATATAATAATTAAACAAATCCATATAGTTATTAGTAAAATAATTCTAGTTTTAATTTCTATTAGGTATTTTGAGTACATTGTATTAAATTAAATTTTTTTTTTTAATTTATAAGAATATAGCTTAATTTGGTAGAGCGTTGGTTTCCAAAACCAAAGGTTAAGGGTTCAAGTCCCTTTTTTCTTGTTTTTATCATTTATTTTTTTAGTAAAAAACTTTAAGTTTTTAATTAATTTATTAAAATCTCCAAAAAGAAAAAAACTGAAAATTAATATTACTATTATTTGTAATATACTTATATTCATTTATTATTAATTTAATTAAAAAGCTTATAGTTCAGAGGTAGAACGTACCGCTCATAACGGTGTTGTCGTAGGTTCAAATCCTGCTAAGCTTATAAAAACTAATATATTAGTTTTATATAAATATACTCTTATTTATGATTTATAAATATAGAGTATATTTTTTCTATTTTTAAATGCAAATTAACACTAAAAAATATAATTATTACAAAATAAAAAAAATATTATCTGGAAACAAAGTTTCAATCTTTTCTATACCTATTAATAAAAATTTTTCTAAAACAAAACCTGGTATTTCATTTTATAATATAAAAAGTAGCGTATTAAGATATTTTATTTCTAAATCAATATTTAGAAACTTAAATATTAAGGGGTTATACGTTATAATACAATTTTTAACTATTTCTAATAATTTTAATATTAAAAAATTAGATTCTTTATTTAATATAAATAATTCTCTTTTTATATTATTTAATAAAAATTTATATGTTACAAATCAATTTAAAAAATTAATAAGTTTAAATTATAAAGAAACAATAAAATCAATTAATAATAATTTTAAATTATTATTTATAAATAGTTTAAAAACATTAAAACGTGTTTGTAATTAAATTTTAATTTTAATTCGAAATAATGTGATTTGAACACATGACTTTCTGCACCCAAAGCAGACACGCTACCATACTGCGTCATATTTCGTTGAAGAGAATAGGATTTGAACCTATGATGGGATTTCCCCAATAAATTTACAATTTACCACTTTAAACCACTCAGTCATCTCTTCAATATATATTATATTCTTTTCTTTTTTTTAGGTCTGCAACCATTGTGAGGTAATATGTCGTTATATATTAAAGATTTCACAATAAATTTTTTTTTAAGTTTTTTTATGATAAGTTTTCTGTTGTATTTTAATCCTTTTATATATATAGAGGTGTTTTTATTATTAATATAATTGAAAAAAAAAAATATTTTCTTTAGTAATATAATAACTGCATCTTTACTTCGTTTTTGAAACCCTTTATAACCAAGCAACCCTGAAGTTATATAGTTTATTATTTTACTATTTTTATCAGTTATTATAAAAATTACATTTTTATTAGCTAGATGTATTATAATTTTATATTCTATTAATTTTTTTTCTTTTTTATTAAAAAAATAATTAACACTTAAATTTTGGTGTATTAATTTATTTTTTTCAAATGTTTTTTTTATATCTCTTATTTTTTCCCTTATGTTTGTATTATATTTTAATAAATAATTACTCTTAGTTTTATTTAATAGCATATTTTGTTTATTTTAATTATTATATTTAGAAATATAATATAATTTCTCTAAGGCTTCGTTTTAAAAAACATTATTAAAATTAATAATTTAAAAATAAATATGGGAAAAACCAACAAATTAATAAATTTAAAGTTAAAATCTAATATAATAGGTTTAAAATTAAAATCAGGAAGAAACAATACAGGAAAAATAACGGTACGACATAAAGGAGGAGGTCACAAAAAAAATTATAGAAAAATCTGTTTTAATAATTTTATAAATAATAATTTTACAGGTATTGTAATAAATATAGAATACGATCCATATCGTAATGCTAAAATAGCATCTATTTATGATTTGTTTATAAAAAATTATTTTTATATAATTGCTCCTAAAGGTATAAAAATAGGTGATATTATAAGAAGTGGATCTACTTCTAATATAAAGCTAGGACATGTTAATCCATTAATAAATTTACCCATAGGTAGTTTAATTCATAATGTTACTTCAAGAAATAATACTAATTCAATATATTCGCGTTCAGCCGGTTCTTTTTGTGTTTTAATAGAAAAAAAGAATTTTTTTGCTAAAATAAAATTAAGTTCAGGTTGTTATAAATTACTTTCAGTAAACTGTAAAGCTTCTTTGGGAATTGTCTCTAACGAAAATTTTTTTTTGAAAACAATTAAAAAGGCTGGAAGATCCAGATGGTTAAATAAAAGACCTAAAGTAAGAGGAGTTGCTATGAATCCTATTGATCATCCTCACGGAGGTGGAGAAGGTAAAACTTCAGGGAATAAATTAAAATTAAGTCCTTGGGGAAAACCTACTAAAAAAGTTTTAATAAAAAAAAGATCTAATATTAATATTTAATGTTTAAAACAAAATTAAAAAAAATTTTAAAAAAAGAAAAAAATATAGATTTAAAAACTAATTATATAAAACGAAATTCTGAAATATTACCATCGTATATTGGTAACAATTTTCAAATTCATAATGGAAACAAATTTATTATGTTATTTATAACAGAAAATATGGTAGGTCATAAATTCGGAGAATTTGTTCCTACTAGAAAAAAACATGTTTATAAAAAATAACATACTTAATCATAATTACACTAAAATATCTTCTGATATTTTAAGGGCAAATTTTAAAAATAATTACAGATCTTCTAAATATGTAGAAAATACTAAGAATGATTTATCTTTTTTAGTATTTCAAGATTTACAATTAAAAAATTATTTAAAATACTTTTTTAAATACCATGGTATTTTATTAAATGATTGTTATGTTTTAAGAACTAGTTCAACTGTAAAAATATTTGTTTCTTATTTTTGCACACTTCAAACTATTAGACTTATAAAACATGTAAATAACAATGTTTTAAATATGAAATTTATATTAGAATTTATAAAACTTAAAAGTTCATATTACAATATAAGAACTAAACGTTTTAAAATACGTTATTTAATAATAACAAAATTAAAGAAAATAATATATAAATTTTTATATATGAAAAAACAAGTACTTATTTTTAGTTCTTTTACAAATAAACTTTTAACAAGTGTAAATAAATATTACAAAAATAAGTTGAAAGTAAACATTGTATTTCAAAATCTTAATAAAAGTCTATCTTTTTCTTTAACAAATTCTGACAAACATAGTATAATAAAAAATATATCGAAATTAAAATTATACAGTAACACTATATTTTTTAAAGAATGTATAAATATAATATTAATTTCTTTAAAAAAATTTAATGATATTAATTTATTAATAAATTTTATAAAATTAAAAATGACTTATATGAAAAAACATAATTTTTTCTTGAATTTTTTGAAACGTACACTATATTTATTTATTTATTCAAACATTTCAAATATTTTGGGAATTAAATTAAAAATAAAAGGCAGATTTAATGGGTCACTAAGATCTAAAACACGTATAATAAAATTAGGAAATATTTCTTTACAGTCTTTCCAATCAGATTTATTATACAAAAATGATACTATATTTACCAAATACGGTACTATAGGTATAAAAATTTGGATAATAAAAAATATAAATGTTACTTCAACCTAAAAAAACTAAATATAAAAAAATACAAAAAGGTAATATACGTAAAAAATCTTTCAACAACAAATTAGTTTTTGGTTCCTTTGGTTTAAAAGCTATAAAATCAGGATTAATAAAAGCAAATCAGTTAGAAGCAACTAGACAAGTTATAAGAAGAAAGTTAAAGCGTAAAGGAAAATTATGGATTAAAATTTTTCCTTACACACCTATGACAAGTAAATCAGTAGGTGTTAGAATGGGTAAAGGTAAGGGGTCTATTAATTATTGGTGTTACAAAGTGAAAACTGGTACTATATTATTTGAGATATGTGGAGTTACAAAAACGTTAGCACTTAATGCATTACTTAGTGGAAGTCACAAATTACCTGTAAAAACTAAATTAGTTTATTAATTAAATTATATTTATTTGAATTTTTACGACTTAAAACAAAATAATTATGTTTATATAATACTATATACGAAATTTTATTTTTATATAATATTATTATGATTTTATTACAATCAGCTAAATTTTTAGGTGCTGGATTAGCAACAATAGGATTAGCAGGAGCAGGAGTAGGTATAGGTACAGTTTTTGGAGCTTTAGTAATTGGAGTATCAAGAAACCCATCATTACAAGGTGAATTATTCAAACTTGCAATTTTAGGTTTCGCTTTAACTGAAGCAATTGCTTTATTTTCATTAATGATGGCTTTCTTAATTTTATTTGCTTTATAATACAATTTAGTTTTTCTCAGACCTTATAATGAAATAGTTTAAAAATTACTTTTTCATTAAAAATAATTTAAACATGAATTACTTTTACATAAATAATTTAAAAATAAATAATTTACATAATAACAAGTCTATAATTGAATATTGTGAAAATATAGGAATAAATATACCCCATTATTGTTATCATCCAAATTTATCTATAGCAGGAAACTGTAGAATGTGTTTAATTGAAGTAAAAAATTCACCAAAACCAGTTATAGCATGTTCTATGTCTATATTAAATAAAATGGAAATATATACAGATAGTCCTTTAGTAAAAAAAGCAAGAGAAAGTGTTTTAGAATTTTTATTATTAAATCATCCTTTAGATTGTCCAGTTTGCGATCAAGGAGGAGAATGTGATTTACAAGATCAGTCTTTTGTTTTTGGTATAACAAAAAAAAGATTTTATAATTATAAACGTGTAGTTACTGACAAAAATCTAGGACCTATTGTAAAAACTGTAATGACTAGATGTATTCATTGTACACGATGTGTAAGATTTTCAACAGAAATAGCAGGAACAAATAGTTTAGGAATTTTTGGTCGAGGACAGAACAGTGAAATAGGAACTTATATAAGTAATGTGTTTAATTCAGAATTATCAGGAAATGTCATAGATATTTGTCCTGTAGGAGCTCTTACTTCTAAGCAATACCCTTTTATAGGCAGATCTTGGGAACTAAAAAAAATAAATACATATGATTATTCTGACAGTACTCTATTAGATATAGATGTGTATATGAAATCAAATAAATTAGTTAAAATAATGCCTTCTTATTCTAATAATAATTATAGCAATAATTGGATATCTGACAAAACAAGACTTTCTTTTGACGGAATGTTTTCACCTTCTAGATTAAATGATTTAAGTATTGAAATTAACTCTAATATAATTTTTAATAATACTTGGAATAGTATTTTTAAAAATATTTTATTGTTTACATATTTTAATGAACATTTAACAAAACATACATTAAATAATTTTTCTTTAACTATAATTTTTAATGATAAATTAGATTTAGATTCATTACATTTATTATTATTATTATCAAATAAATATCCGTTTATTTGTTTAAGAACAGATACAGTATTAAATAAAAACGTTGATTTAGAAAATACTTTTACTATAAATACTTTTTTAAATACAAAAACCTTAAAAAATTCTAATTTATGTTTATTATTTAATACTAATCCTAGATACGAAAATATAAATTTAAATATTAAATTACGTCAAAGAATATTAAAAGGTAATTTTCAAATATTTTCCATAAATTCTTCACAAGATTTAACATATCCTAATAAAATTTTAGGATCTAACAGTAATAAATTTATAAATATATTAGAAGGCACCGATTTATTCTGTCAAAATTTATATTATTCAAAAAACCCTATTTTTATATTTAATTCTCAATTTTATAAACGAAAAGACAGAAATTTATTAACATATTTCACAAATTCTTTTCAAACGAAAGAAAATAAGATTGTAAATTTAAACGTATTAAATTCATCTGTTAATGAAACAGGTTTAAATATAATACAATCGTTTAACTCTTTTTCAAAAAAAGATTTAAATAATTCATCTTCCATTATATATATCAATAGTTCAGAATCTAATAAACTAAATAATTTATTAGAGTTATATAGCTTAAATTATTTTTCTAATGAAATAAAATACGATAGTATTTTAAATCTAAATTATAATAAAAATAGTTTATTAAAATTTAAAAAATTTACTAATGTATATTTTAATTTACCAACAAAAGTATTTTTTGAATTTTCAGGTAATTACGTCAATAATAATGGACTTCTTAAAAAATCTTTAAAATTAATATCTTCTTCTACTAAAAGTAAAGAAACTTGGCAAATTATTAGAAAAACTATTACATCTTTAGACAAAATAAATTTTATATTTAACGATTTTAACAATATAACTTATAATATAGATAATTTAAAAAATTTCAATAAATTTTTTAATTTTAATTATTATCCTGTAAATAACATGAATGGTTCTAGTACTTATTTCAAAAATAAGTTATTAAAATATAATTTTAATAAAACATCAAATAAAATAAAATTATATCAAACTAAACTGTTAAATTGGCTAGACGATTTTTATATTAATGGAAATGATAATTATTCAAAATTTTCATTAGTTATGATACAATGTTCAAAATCTTTTAGAATGAAATCAACAAATTTCTTTTATTTATAATATAAATTATTAAGGTAGATATAGCTCAGAGGTAGAGTGTTAGATTGTGGTTCTAAATGTCACGGGTTCAATCCCCGTTATTTACCTAACAAACACGTTAATTTACTAATTAGACTTTAAAAATAATATGTACAATACTTTAAAAACGTTTTATATTAAGTATTATATAAGTATTTTTAATAACAAATTTTATTTTTTTAAATTATAATGAACTTTTAAACTTAAGCCATAGAAGAAGAGGAAAAAAACAAAATTATATTATATATTTAATTTAATAATATTATATAACCTTTTGTTTTGTACTATTTTTTATAAGTTTAATTTAATAGTTTTTAATCAAAATCTATTTCAAAATTATAAAAATATTATGTTTAAATTAATTTGTTTATAATTATTACTAATGCTAACTAACATACTATTGCGTAATCAACATAAACACTTTATAAAATCTTAGTTGTAATTTAAATACTTTTTTGTTAAATATCAAATTAATTATTTATTAAAATGTATAAGAAAAGTGGTCGAGTGGTTTAAGGCGTTAGTCTTGAAAACTAATGTATTTAATTAAATACCGTGGGTTCGAATCCCACCTTTTCTATTTTACTAAATTAAATAATAAGCTTATAGCTCAGTGGTTAGAGTCTACGCCTGATAAGCGTAAGGTCAGTAGTTCAAATCTACTTAAGCTTAATTAAATATAACTTTTATATGTTTAAATAGCTCAGTAGGTAGAGCAAAGGACTGAAAATCCTTGTGTCGTCAGTTCGAATCTGTCTTTAAACAATTCATATTAAACTTAATTAATATGGTAATTAACATAATTTGTTTTTGGGGTATAGCCAAATTAGGTAAGGCTTTCGCTTTTGGTGCGAAGATTATAGGTTCAAATCCTATTACCCCAATAATTTTATTTTTTAGTTATCGTAAATTTTTAAACTTAAGCCATAGAAGAGAGAAATAAAATATAGTATTTATTTATATGATTTTAATAAACAAAACAAAGCAAAAACATAATAATATAGATTTATCATCAAAATCTAATAATAACTATAATTATTTAAGTACTAAACATACTTGGCATTTGGTAGATCCTAGTCCTTGGCCATTAGTTGCGGCTTTAGGAGCTTTTACTATGACTTCTGGTGGTGTTTTATATATGCACAATTACCAAGGAGGTGGTAGTATATTATTAACAGGAGTTTTAATATTACTTTACGTTATGTTTACTTGGTGGAGAGATATAGTAAGAGAAGCTACTTTTGAAGAGCAGCATACATTCTCTGTTCAAAGAGGAATGAGATTAGGAATGATTCTATTTATAGTTTCAGAAGTAATGTTTTTTTTCGCGTTTTTTTGGGCTTTTTTTCATTCAAGTTTATCACCTGTTTTTAATATTGGAAGTACATGGCCTCCTGAAGCTATAACAGTAATACCCACTTTTGGTATACCTTTAACTAATACTTTTATTTTATTATCTTCAGGAGCTACAGTGACTTGGTCTCATCATTCTATAATAATTAGATCTAAAAAGCAAACTTTAATATCTTTAATATTTACAATTATATTAGCAATAATATTTACATTTTTTCAAGTTCTAGAATATACAGAATCTCCTTTTTCTATTTCTGATAGTGTTTTTGGATCTTGTTTTTTTATGACTACAGGATTTCACGGGTTTCACGTATTTATAGGAACATTATTTTTAATAGTATCTTTTATAAGAATAGTTTTAAATCATTTAACAAGTACTCATCATTTTGGTTTTGAAGCAGCAATTTGGTATTGGCACTTTGTTGATGTAGTTTGGTTATTTTTATTTTTAGCAGTTTATTGGTGGGGCGGTATTTCTTACTAAATTTATTTAAGATTAAAATTTCTTTATAAATTTATATATTACATTAAATTTTATGAAAAACAGTTTTATTAACTTACACATATTTGATTCTTTATACAAAACTGAATATTTATTTATTTTAGTTTTTATAGTTTTTGCAATTTTTTTATCAGGCATTATTATTTTTCTTTCTTATTTCTTATCAGTACAGAACCCTGAGACAGAAAAACTATCTACATATGAATGTGGATTTGAACCTTACGAAGATTCTAGACACAAATTTAATATAAATTTTTACATAATTGCTATTTTATTTATAGTTTTTGACATAGAAGCTATGTTTTTATTTCCTTGGACTATAATGTTAAGTACTTTAGATATAACAGGATTTTGGTCTATGATTGATTTTATAGTAGAATTAGGTATAGGTTTTTTATATTTGTTATACGTAAAAGGATTAGATTGGCAATAATTTATTATTGTTTCAATATAAAAACTATTTTAATATATAGTCTTATCTGAACTCTTAACGAACTCATGAGTATTTTATCAAATAAAATCTAAAATTACTTCTTGGGAATAGTTTATTTTATTTGATTGTTTTTTTTAATTATAGTATCGGATTAAAAAAGTTTCCTCTATAATTTTTTTAAGTTATGTTAGAATTATTTATAAATATTATTAAATTTGAAAATTTATTAATTTTAATTTTTTCAAATTCTCTTTTAATTAGTTCTGGTTTTGTTATATTATCCAGAAATTCTGTATATTCAGCTTTTTTTCTAGTATTGAGTTTTATATCTTCAACTGGTTTATTATTATTATTAGAATGTGAATTTATAGCTTTAATGTTTATTATTATATACGTAGGAGCAATTGCTGTATTATTTATATATGTAGTATTTATGTTAGATTTAAAAAATACCGCTTTTCAGTCTTCAAATAATAATACTTTATCAATGATTTTCTATGTAAGTTTTATTTTTTTTTCTATTATTATATTATCATATTTTACTACTTTCATAGTAAATGGTTATAGTAATTTTTCATATAACACTAGTTTAAATTTTTATAACAATAATTATTTTAACTGGTTTTTTAATTTAGATTTTTTAACAGAGTTACATGTATTTGGTCAATTAATTTATACTTTTTATATTTTTCAATTTTTGTTAGTTGGTTTTATTTTATTACTAGCGGTAATAGGTGCTGTATTATTAACTATAAATTATTCTTCAAAAAATTTATTAAAACAAGCAGCATTTAAACAAATTTCAAGATCTTTCAAAAACATACTATTATAAAATAGTTTTTTTATAATTATGATTTATTTCTTAGAAACTGAATTAAAAAATAATAAATTATTAATTTATTCGTTAATAAATGTTTATGGATTAAACTTTAAATTAATCTGCTTTTTATTCAAAAAATTAGGATTATTAAAAAATTTGAAAGTTAATGAATTAACTTCAGGACAAAGTGTTAATTTAATAAATTTAATTTCCGAATCAAATATAAAATTAAATATTGATCTACACAAATATAATGTTGAATTATTCAGTAAATTAATACAAATTAAATCTTATCGTGGATTAAGAAAACTTTATAAATTACCTGTTAGAGGACAACGTACTAGAACCAACGCTAGTACTTCAAAAAAATTAACTTTTAAAACTTTTTAACAAATTTAATTATTAAATTTTAGATAAAATAGAGCAATGGTAGCTCATTAGGTTCATGCCCTAAAGGATAAAGGTTCGAGTCCTTTTTTTATCAAACAAAAAATTATAAAAAAATATATTTTAGTTTGGCTAAATAACATAATAGGTAATGTATAAAATTGCAAATTTTAAAATGACGGTTCAAATCCGTCTTTAGCCTATTATACTTAATTTATATTTTGTAAACAATTAAGAAAATGTAGCTTAATTAGGTTAAAGCGTCAGCCTGTCACGTTGAAGACTGCGGGTTCAATTCCCGTCTTTTTCGAATAAAAAATTAAAAAATAATAATGTATTTACTTTTAGTATTTTTACCTCTATTCAGTTCAATAACTGCAGGATTGTTCGGCAGAAAAATTGGACCTAAAGGATCTTCTTTTTTAACAGTATTGTGTTTATTAATTACTTGTTTAATTTCTTGTTTTTTATTTATAGAAGTTGCTTTGAATAATAGTAGTGTTTACATAAATCTTATTAAATGGATAGATTGCGATCTTTTTCAAGTTGATTGGGGTTTTTTATTTGACACTTTAACGGTTTCAATGTGTTTTGTTGTAACATTCGTTTCTTTTTTAGTTCATTTATATTCTACTGAATATATGTCCCACGATCCTCATTTACCTAGATTTATGTCATATTTATCCCTATTTACTTTTTTTATGTTAATATTAGTTACTGCGGATAATTTTGTTCAAATGTTCGTAGGTTGGGAAGGGGTAGGATTATGCTCTTACTTATTAATAAATTTTTGGTTTACTAGAATACAAGCTAATAAGGCTGCTTTAAAAGCTATGATTGTTAATAGAATAGGTGATTTTGGTTTAGCTTTAGGTATTTTTACCATTTTTGTCAGTTTTAAAGCTGTAGATTATGCTACTGTTTTTTCTTTGGTACCCCTATTATCTAAAAAATCCTTTTTTTTTTTTAATCTATCATTTAATGTTTTAGATATTATAGGTATATTTTTATTTATAGGAGCTATGGGAAAATCTGCTCAGTTAGGTTTGCATACATGGTTACCAGATGCTATGGAAGGTCCCACACCAGTTTCTGCTTTAATTCATGCAGCAACAATGGTTACTGCAGGAGTTTTTTTACTAGCACGTTGCAGTTGTATATACGAATATACCCCTAACGTGCTAATATTTATAACATTTTTAGGTTCTTCAACTGCTTTCTTCGCAGCAACAGTAGGATTAGTTCAGAATGACCTTAAAAGGGTCATAGCATATTCTACTTGTAGTCAATTAGGATATATGGTTTTCGCTTGTGGTTTATCTAATTATAATGTAGGTGTATTTCATTTAATTAATCATGCTTTTTTTAAAGCTTTATTATTTTTAAGTGCTGGATCTGTCATACATGCTGTTTTTGATGAGCAAGATATGAGAAAAATGGGTGGTTTAAAAAAACTTGTTCCTTTTACATATTCTATGATTGTTATAGGATCTTTAGCTTTAGCAGGATTCCCTTTTTTAACAGGATTTTATTCTAAAGATGTAATTTTAGAAGTTGCTTATGGAAAATATACTAATATTAGCCATTATAGTTACATTTTAGGTACATTAGGAGCTTTTTTAACAGCATTCTATTCAACTAGACTTATATATTTAACTTTTTTATCTAAACCTAATGGATTTAAGAATATAATATGTTATGCGTATGATTCTTCTTATAGAATTATATTTGCTTTAGGTTGTTTATCTATACCAAGTATATTTGCAGGTTATTTTACCAAAGATATGATTATAGGTTTAGGTAGTGATTATTGGGGAAATTCTATTTTTATTTTACCCGAAAATATGAATTTAATAGACGCAGAATTTATAGATTATTTATACAAAATATTACCTGTATGTTTAAGTATGTTAGGGTTAATAAGCGCTTATATTTTGTATACTTTTTTTATTGATTTATTATTTATTTTTAAACGTTCATATTATATAAAATATTTATTTACTTTTTTAAATAAAAAATGGTTTTTTGACAAAGTATATAATGAATATATTACTCAACCACTTTTATTATTTAGTTATTCAACTAGTTATAAATTAATAGATAGAGGTATAATAGAAATTTTTGGACCTATGGGTCTATCTAATTTAACATTTTTAAAATCAAAAACATTTTCAAAATTACAAACAAATTTCTTATATAATTATTCTTTATTGTTTTTAATAACAATTACTTTATTATTAATTTATAATTTATTAGGACCATGTTTATCTGTTTATTTAAATTACAAAATTTATTTTGTTATTATATTAACTTTAATGTTTATATAGCATACTAAAAGTAATTAGCTCAATTGGTAGAGCATTTCGCTTACAACGAAAATGTTAATGGTTCAAGTCCATTATTACTTATAAATTTTTAAATTTTCTCTTCAATAGCTCAGTGGTAGAGCAAATGGCTGTTAACCATTTGGACGTTGGTTCAAATCCAACTTGAAGAGTTTATTTTTATATTTATATATTATTAAAAAGATTAAATTTCTTTTTTTTAGAAACGATTTTAGTATTTATAATGTTATTTAAAAATTTAAAATTAAAATTTATTATTTCAAGTTTTTACTTAAATTGTCCTGTTGAATTTCAATACAGTTTTAACGAGCCTGCATCACCAATAATGGAAGGTATTATAAATTTTCACAATCATTTAATGGTTGTCTTAAGTTTTATAGGAGTTTTTGTCGCATGGTTACTTATAAATTGTATTAAATATTATTCTGAGTTTAGTATTAGTAAATCAACTCAATTTACTCATTCAAAAGAATTAGAAATTATTTGGACCTCAATTCCAGCTCTTATATTGTTGTTATTAGCTACTCCATCATTTACTTTATTATATTCTATGGATGAAATTGTCGATCCTGAATTGACATTAAAAATATTAGGACATCAATGGTATTGGGGTTATGAAATGTCAGAGTATAATACATGTTACGGTGATTTAAATCTTCAATATAATTGTTATATGATGGTATTTGAAGGTTTACCAGAAAATAAAAAAGGATATTTTAGATTATTAGAAACTAATAGAAGAGTATTATTACCTACAGACACTCATATAAGACTTTTAGTAAGTGCAGCAGATGTATTACATAGTTGGACTGTACCATCATTTGGTGTAAAAGTCGATGCATGCCCTGGTAGATTAAATCAATTAAATTTATATTTAAAAAGAACAGGTTTGTTTTTTGGTCAATGTAGTGAAATTTGTGGTGTAAATCATGGTTTCATGCCTATAAGTGTTTTAAGTGTAAATTCTTTTCAGTTTAATTCTTATATCCTTAACAGAATCGAATTTTAAAAGAGTTTTTATATATTTTTTTAATAAATAAAAATACGTTTTTTAAGTTAATAAAGCATTAAAGGGAAACCTAAACATTAAAAAATAAGGGCGTAAATTATGAAAAGTTATAAGGAATATTTTTTAATATTGAGATTTATAAATTCCCGTATAATAGTAAACTATTCTTTTTATATAAGATTATATAATAATTAGCGAATTGAAACATCTTAGTAGCTAATAAAAAAATCAATCGAGAGACTGTTAGTAGTGGCGAACGAAAATAGTCTATTTAGACTTTCATATTGCATTTTATAATTTGAAACTACCAAAGAAGGTTGTATATAATATTATTATAATTAATATTCTCAAGTCCTGTAAAATATTAAAAATGTATAAATTATTGAATTATTAAAATTAGATTTTAATCTTGTTTAAATATTGGGGGACCACCCTCAAAGTCTAACATATTTTTAATGCTTGATAGTGAAAAAGTACTGTAAAGGAATGGTGAAATAGAATTTGCGAAATTGAAAAGATATTGAAATTTAATGCTGACAATCAATTGAAGCTTTTATAAAGTTACAGTGTGCCTTTTGCATAATGAATCAACGAATTTATTTTAGTGGCGAGCTTAAATAGTTATATATATAGGCGTAAAGAAATTAAGTTTAAACTTGCTAAAAAAGTCTCTAAAATAAAACCCGAAACTAAGTGATCTAATCATGAACAGGTTGAATATATAGCGGTAACGCTTATTGGAGGACCGAACTCGTGTATGTAGAAAAATACTGAGATGATTTGTGATTAGGGGTGAAAGGCCAATCAAACTTAGAGATAGCTGGTTTTCTGCGAAATCTATTTAAGTAGAGCATATAAAAACTTATTTGTGAGGTAGAGCACTTGTTAAATAAAGGGGACGTAAAGTTTTACTGAATTTAATTAAACTCCGAATACATAAATTAATTTGTTTTATATAGACAGACTATGAGTGCTAAGATTCATAGTCAAAAGGGAAACAGCCCAGATTATTAGTTAAGGTCCTAAAAAATATTTTAAGTGAAAAAATATTAAAAAAATAATGTATACTAATAGGTAAGCTTGGAAGCAGCTATCCTTTTAAGAAAGCGTAATAGCTCATTAGTTAAATTTTTTTAATTTGAAAATGTATAGGGACTAAAAATATTTACCGAAACTATAAATTATAATTTCTTAAAAATTATAATGGTAGCAGAACGTTCTGTATGTTAGTGAAAATTTATATTAATATAAATTAGAAATATCAGAATTGATTATGTTGATATGAGTAACGAAAACAATGTTTAAAACATTGTCATCTTATGTTTAAGGTTTGTAAAGAAAAGATAATCTTCTTTATATAGTTTAAATCGGTCCCTAAGAGTTATGTGTTAATTTATTTAAACGAATGTCATTCTTAATGGGTAAATAAATTTTTTATGTTATTTTATATACGTGACAAACTTTTCCTATTATTAATAATTATTTTTGGATTATTAAGAATTATTAGTAATTTATAAGTTTCAAGAAAAAGCGTATAATTATTTTAAAACCGTACTTTAAACCGACACAGGTAAACAAATTGAGAAAATTAAGATGTTTGAGTTAATTGTATTGAAGGAACTCGGCAAAATTACTCCGTAACTTAGGGATAAGGAGTGACTTAAATTAGGTAACTAATTTATAGTTGTCACAAAATCGAGAACAGCGACTGTTTAACAAAAACACAGGTCTCTGCTAATTTGTAAAAAGATGTATAGAGACTGACGCCTGCCCGGTGCTGTAAGAGTAAATTATAAAAGTTTTAGCTTTTATTCTAATTCACAGTAAACGGCGGCTGTAATTCTGACGGTCCAAAGGTAGCGAAATTCCTTGGCATTTGATTGATGTCCTGCATGAATGGCGTAACGACTGTTCTACTGTCTCCAATACAAGCTCAGTGAAATTGAATTCTTCGTGAAGATGCGAAGTTCTTATGGCTAGACGGAAAGACCCCGTGCACCTTTACTATAATCATACATTATATTAATAATTTATATATGCAGAATAAGTGGTAAGTTTATTAAAACTTTTACTAAAGTATATCGTTTATAGACGTCAATTGAGATACCACTTTTAAAAATTATTTAATATTTATTCTATGTAAGACATTGTATGATGGGTAGTTTGACTGGGGCGGTCGCCTCCTAAAAAGTATCGGAGGCGTACTTAAGGTGAGTTTATTTTATAAAAAATTATAAAATTAAAGCGTAATAGTATATTGCTTGCTTGACTGTAAGATTTACTAATCAAACAGGGACGAAAGTCGGTTATAGTGATCCGATGATTTTGTGTGGAATAGTCATCGCTCAACGGATAAAAGGTACGCCGGGGATAACAGGCTAATCACCCTCTAGAGACCCTATCGACGGGGTGGTTTGGCACCTCGATGTTGGATTATCACATCCTGAAACTGAAAAAGGTTTCAAGGGTTTGACTGTTCGTCAAGTAACGTGGTACATGATCTGAGTTCAGAACGTCGTGAGACAGTTTGGTCCCTATCTACCATAAGCTTTGGAAAATTGAAAAAATTAAACTCTAGTACGAGAGGACCGAGAATAGTAAACCTATGGTGTATCGATTGTTTTACCAAAAGCATAGTCGAGTAGCTAAGTTTATAATAGATAATTACTAATATGTAAGAAGCTAATTTTAAGATAATTTTCTAAAAAACGTAACAGAACATTACGAGATAGGTTTGAAGTGTAAGATTTGTAAAAGTTTTAGCTAACAAATACTAAAAAATCGAACTTAAAAACAAAGTTTTTAATAAATAATAATATATTTTATAAGTGTATAGCTCAGATGGTTAGAGCATTGGACTTTTAATCCACAGGCCCTGGGTTCAAGTCCCAGTATACTTATCCAAGTAATTTTACAGGGAGGTGACTGAGAGGCTTAAAGTGAAAGTTTGCTAAACTTTTGTGTAAATATTTTACACCATGGGTTCGAATCCCATTCTTCCTTATCATAAAAAATTAGATACTTTTTTTAAAAATTTATAATTTTTTTTAAATTTTATAATATATTGAGTTTGATCCTGGCTCAGAATGAACGCTATTTATATGCTTTACACATGCAAGTGATATATTATACAAAAATGAATAATATCGCGTACGGGTGAGTATACATAGAAAATTTACCTTTTAATTAATTTATTATATATCAATGTTTTTTTATAAAATTTTGTTAAAATTTATTGTATAAATATATTAATAGTATATTAATATTTACGTTAAAAGATAATTCTATACAAGATTAGGTAGTTGGTAATTAAATAGATTACCAAGCCTAAGATCTTTAGTTGATTTGAGAGAATGATCAACCACACTGGAACTGAAACAAGGTCCAGGCTAATTTATTGCCAGCAGTGAGGAATATTGGACAATGAACGAAAGTTTGATCCAGCAATATTAAGTAAATGAAGACAGCTTTTTTTCGGTTGTAAACTTTTTTCATTTTTAATTAAATTGAAATTATTGAAAAAGAAGTCCCGGCTAATCTCGTGCCAGCAGCCGCGGTAAAACGGGAGGGGCAAGCGTTATTCAAAATTACTGGGTGTAAAGGGTTCGTAGACTGTATTGTAAGTTATAAGTTAAATTTATAAAATATTTTTAATCAGCTTTTAAAACTGCATTACTAGAGTTTGTAGTAAAAAAATAGAATTTTATATGAAGAGTTAATATTCTGAGATATATAAAGGAATTCCTTTTTAGTGAAAACAATTTTTTATAAAAACTGACGTTGAGGAACGAAAGTACAGGTAGCAAACAGGATTAGAGACCCTGGTAGTCTGTACCGTAAACTATGAATGCTAAAATTTAATTAAATTTAGATTTTATAAGTTAACACATTAAGCATTCCACCTGAGGAGTATAATCGCAAGGTTGGAACTCAAAGGAATTGACGGGAGCTTACTATAAGTGGTGGAGCATGTGGTTTAATGCGATAATCCGCGCAAAACCTTACCAGTTCTTGAATTATAAAAACACAAAAGTTATTTATAAAATAACTTAACTTTTTATAACAAGTGTTGCACGGCTGTCATCAGTTCGTGTCGTGAGATGTTTGGTTAATTCCTTTAACGAACGCAACTCTTATCTTTTATTGTTTTATAATAATTTTTTTAACAATATATTTATTAAATTAATTATTATTATTTAAAAATAAAGATACAGTTATCATATAAATTAAAGAAAGGTAAGAATTAAGTCAAGTCTTTGTGGCCTTTATGAACTGGGCTACACACGTGCTACAATGAAAATTACAATATATTATAATAATTTAAAAATTATTATATATAAAAAATTTTCTTAGTTCGGATTATAAACTGTAACTCGTTTATATGAAGTTGGAATCACTAGTAATCGCAAATCAGCATGTTGTGGTGAATATATGTCTTGGCTTTGTACACACCGCCCGTCACATACAAGAAATTAATTTTATTTGAAGAATTAAAAAATATAATAAAATTAATATAACAAAATTATATGTTTTATGTGTTTTTATATTTTTAATTTTATTGCGAAATTAATAACATGTATGAAGTCGTAACAAGGTAGCTGTACGGGAACGTGTAGCTGGAAATTAAATGAAATAGTTCAGTAGGTTAGAACATCGGAATCATAATCCGAATGTCGGGGGTTCAAATCCCTCTTTCATTATATAAAATTAATGATTATAACAAACATATATTTATACTTATTTTTAACCATTACCGTTTTTTGTTTTGGAGCATTAGGTTTAATATTTAACAGAAAAAATATTTTAATAATTATAATGTCTATAGAGTTAATGCTTTTATCCGTTAATATAAATTTCGTATTATTTTCTATTTATTTGGATGACATAATAGGTCAATTATTTGTTTTATTCATATTAACAATTGCAGCAACAGAATCTGCAATAGGATTAGCTATATTATCTGCTTATAACAAATCTAGAAATAATATTGTAATTGACAAAATAATAAAAATAAAAGGTTAAAAATCCTTTTATTTTCAGTCACAATAAAATAATATAATTTATCATGAATAATTTATTAATATTAAAAAATATAGGTATATTACCTGAATTATTTTTATGTTTTTCAATTTTATTTTTACTAATTTTTGGGTCTATAATAAGTACTAAATCTCCATTTTACTTAGTTCAATCTGCTATTCAAAAGATTTCATTGTTAATTTTATTATTAACTATAGTTTTATTAATCAACAATTATCATTATTGCGTTAAAGATTTTATATTTTTTAATAATACTTTAATTTCAGATTATTTAAGCTTTTTTTCAAAAATAGTAATTTCAGTTTTTTCCTTTTTATGTCTAACAGCTAATATTATTTATATAAATCATCAAAAGTTAAATAATTTTGAATATTTTATTATTAAATTATTAGCAATTTTAGGTTTTTTAATCTTATGCTCTTCAAATGATTTAATAACTACTTATTTAGCTATTGAATTACAAAGTTTATCTTTCTATGTTATGGCATCTATAAAAAAATCGTCTTCTTTTTCAGTTGATGCAGGATTGAAATATTTTATATTAGGTTCCTTTTCTTCAGCAATATTACTTTTAGGATCTTCGTTTATATACGGAAGTACAGGTACTATAAATTTTGAAGATTTAAAGTCACTTTTTTATTTTCAAAATTTTACAGAATTAAATATGTTAAATTTAGGTTTAATATTTTTTATAATAAGTTTATTTTTTAAATTATCTATAGCCCCTGTACATTTATGGTCCCCAGATGTCTATGAAAATTCTCCTACTAGTTCTACAATTTTTTTCGCTGTAGTTTCTAAATTAAGTATATTAATAATTCTATTTAGGTTTTACATATACGGATTAAAATTTTTTACTGGAATTGACTGGTATTATTTATTTGTATTTTTTTCAGTATTATCTATTTTTTTGGGTTCAGTTACTGCTATTACTCAAAAAAAATTAAAAAGTCTTTTAGCTTACAGTTCTATTAGTCATTTAGGTTATATATTTTTAAGTTTTTGTTCTGGAAGTTTTGAAAGTATTCAAAGTATGTTTATGTATTTGTTTATATACATGTTAGGGGGTTGTATTGTTTGGTCTATTTTTTTAGTTTTACAAAATAAAAAAAATTACAACTATAAACATAATAAAGATTTAACTGATTTAAAATCATTAATTAAGTCAAATAGTTTACTTACATTTATTTTTTCAATAACATTGTTATCTATTACTGGATTCCCACCATTAATAGGTTTTTTTATAAAAATAAATATATTTTTGTCAGCATTAGAATTATCTTCAATATTTCCGGTTTTTTTAATAAGTTTAATAAGTGTAATATCTGCATTTTATTATATACGAATTATAAAAATACTTTATTTTGAAAAAGGTATTTGTGGAAATCTATATAAACCCATGCTATTTAGTCAATCGTTTATAATAATACTGATGTTCTTTTTAATTATTTATTTATTTATAGATCCTACAATTCTTTATTTAATAACTTATAAATTAAGTCTATTGTGTTACATTTAAATTCAAAAAATATATTATATATTATAGTTTAAAATATGCATTTTTAGCTCAGCTGGATAGAGCATCAGCCTTCTAAGCTGTAGGTCATAGGTTCAAATCCTATAAAATGTTACTAATTTTTAAAATGATTTTTAATCAAAATATAATTTTAATTTGTTTATTTACATTATTAATTGGAATTTTCATAATAATGTTAATTCCTTCATGGAACACTAATTTGTTAAAAAAGTGTTCTTTATTAATTTCAAGTATAATTTTTTTGTTAACTCTTTACTTATGGGTAATTTTTGATAAATCAATAGGTCATTTTCAGTTAATGCACATTTCATATTGGATTCCATTTTTAAATATAAATTTCGTAACAGGAGTTGATGGTATTTCATTATTTTTAATAATACTTACTAGTTTATTAATATTTTTATGTCTTTTAAATAGTTGGAATTCTGTTCAAACAAATGTTAAAGAATATTTATTGTGTTTTTTAATAATGGAATTATTTTTATTGTGTGTTTTCAGTATAATTGATGTCTTTTTGTTTTACGTTTTCTTTGAAAGTGTTTTAATACCTATGTATTTAATAATAGGTATTTGGGGTTCTAGAGAACGAAAAATTAGAGCTAATTATTTTTTTTTTTTATATACTTTATTAGGTTCTATTTTAATGTTATTATCTATTTTATATATTTATAGTTCAGTAGGTACTACAAATTATGAAATAATTTTAACAACATTTTTTACAGAAACAGAACAAAAAATATTATGGTTGACTTTTTTTGCATCATTTGCTACAAAAGTTCCTATGTTACCAATGCACATATGGTTACCAGAAGCTCACGTTGAAGCACCTACCGCAGGTTCAGTTATTCTTGCAGGAGTATTATTAAAATTAGGAACTTACGGATTTATTAGATTTTCAATCCCTTTATTCCCTAAAGCATCTTTTTTCTTTAGTCCGTTAGTATATGCTGTTGCAACTATAGGTATAATTTATACTTCATTCACAGCAATAAGACAAACTGATTTTAAAAGAATAATAGCTTATACATCAGTTGCCCATATGAATCTAGTTGTATTAGGAATTTTTAGTTTTAATGTTATAGGTATAGAAGGTTCTTTATTACAAAGTCTTAGTCATGGATTTGTTGCTAGTTCTTTATTTCTTATAATAGGTGTGGTTTATGAAAGAACTCACACTAGAATGGTAAAATATTATGGAGGTTTAGTTCATATAATGCCTATATATATCGCTATATTTTTATTTTTCACTATGGCAAATATAGGATTACCTGGAACAAGTAGTTTTATAGGAGAATTTCTTATTTTATTAGGATGTTATAATCAAACAACTACTATATGTTTTTTTGCAGCAACTAGTATGGTTTTAGGAGGATGTTATTCTCTATGGTTATTCAACCGTATAGCTTATGGAAATCTAAAAACTCAATATTTATCTACATCTTACGATTTAAATAGTAGAGAATTTCTAATATTTTTACCATTATTGATTTCTACATTATTTGTAGGAATATACCCAGATGTTTTATTAAATCCTATTCATTCAAGTATAAATTTTTTATTTGAACAAATTATTTAATTTTTATTTTAATAAAATAATGTCCTTATCGTCTAGTGGTTAGGACTTTACCCTTTCACGGTAAAAACACGAGTTCAAATCTCGTTAAGGATATTTAACAACACATACACTATAATATGTCATTAAAAAAAAAAAATTTAATAAAAAAGATCAAAAACTTTACAATAAATTTTGGTCCTCAACATCCAGCAGCTCATGGTGTTTTAAGACTTGTACTTGAATTAAAAGGAGAAGTCATTACTAGAGCAGATCCACATATAGGTTTATTACACAGAGGAACTGAAAAATTAATAGAATACAAAACTTATATTCAAGCTTTACCTTATTTTGATAGGTTAGATTATGTTTCAATGATGGCTCAAGAATATAGTTATTGTTTAGCTATAGAAAAACTTTTAAAATCTAAAGTTTCTAAACGATCTCAATATATCAGAGTATTATTTGCAGAACTTACCAGACTTTTAAATCATTTATTAGCTATAGGTTGTCATGCTATGGATGTAGGAGCATCTACACCCTTATTATGGTCTTTTGAAGAAAGAGAAAAATTAATGGAATTCTACGAAAGAGTTTCCGGAGCCAGAATGCATGCTGCTTACTACAGACCTGGTGGAATTCATACAGATTTACCTAAAAATCTACTAAACGATATTTATTTTTTTACTCAACAATTCTCTATAAGGTTAGATGAAATAGAAGAGTTGTTAAGTGATAATAGAATATGGAAACAAAGATTAGTAAACGTAGGTATTGTTAATTTTAAAGACGCACAAGAATGGGGTTTTAGTGGTGTTATGATAAGAGGTTCTGGTTTTAATTGGGATTTAAGAAAATCTCAGCCTTATGATTCATATTCTGATTTTAATTTTAAAGTTCCTGTAGGAAAAAATGGGGATTGTTATGATAGGTATTTTATAAGAATTTTAGAAATGAGAGAATCGTTAAAAATAATTGAACAGTGTTTAAATAACATGCCTTTAGGAAATACTAAATCTTTAGATTATAAAGTAACAAATCCAAGTAGAGCTGAATTAAAGTATTCTATGGAAGCGTTAACTCATCATTTTAAATTATTTACTCAGGGTTTTAATGTTTTAAATAAAGAAACTTATATAGGAACCGAAGCTCCTAAAGGAGAATTTGGGGTTTATTTAATATCAGATGGTTCAAGTAAACCCTACAGATGTAAAATAAAATCTCCAGGATTTAGTCATTTACAAGCTTTAAATTTTATGTCTCAAAGTCATTTAATAGCGGATGTGGTTACTATTATAGGTACTCAAGACATTGTGTTTGGAGAAATTGATAGGTAATTTAATAAAAAAAATATAAATGAACAAAAGGTTATTAAAATTTACCAATTTAGGAAAATCCTATTTTATATATAAAAAAAATATTAAAAATTTAAGTTCTGATATTTTTTTTATAAAAGATTATAGAAATTCAAGCTTATATAAAACTAATAAAAATACATCCGATAATAATATTAATTTATATAGTAATAAAAGTGTCAATTTTATATCAAAAAATTTTAAATATTTTTAGGTATACAAAATATTTTAATAATTAATAATGAAAAATAATTCAACTTACCATTTTTTCCGGAATCTAATAGAAACTGTTCCTATTTTAAAAATTCAATTATATAACAATGAATGTATAATTAGAATTGACCCTAAATATATAAATATTATAATGATTTATTTAAAAAACCATTGTCTGTTTCAATATAAAGTATTAACATGTATTTCAGGTGTAGATTACCCAGATTATAAGTATAGATTTGAGATAGTTTATGATTTATTAAGTGTGTATTATAACCATAGGTTAAGGATAAAAGTATTTACTAATGAATTAAAAGGTATAAATTCAATAGAAAATGTACATTTGTCTGCAAATTGGTTCGAATGTGAAGTTTGGGATATGTTTGGCGTATTTTTTAAAAATCATACTAATTTAAGAAGAATTTTAACTGATTATGGTTTCGAAGGTCATCCTCTAAGAAAAGATTTTCCTCTTAGTGGTTATATTGAAGTTAAGTATTGTGACATAAATAAACGGATTATATCAGAAACTGTTGAATTTTCTCAAGAGTATCGTATTTTTAAATTTTTTAATCCTTGGAACTAAATTTTATAATATATTCAAATAAAATGAAAAAACTAGTAATTAAAGATTCACTTAAACGAAATTTATTAAAAAAATCTGAAATAAATATAAATATATTAAAAAATTTATCATTAAACAATTTTTTATATAATTCCTTAAATTTAAATTCTAAATTTATATTAAATTCTTATAAAAATTCATATTTTAAAACAAATATAACTCATAAATGTATAGAAACTTTTAATAAATCTAAAATAAATAATAGGTTAAAATTTTCTAGATTTTTATTATACAAGTTATGTAGATTAAATTTAATTTATGGTATTCAAAAATATACTTAAATTATTTTTAATTAAATAATAAAGTTTTAAAAAATTATCATACATTTTAATATAATTTTAATAAATAATTCTTTAAATTAT